GGGGCTTATACGGGGTGGTTGGAACAAAAACACATTTGGGGGTGAATTCCTATGTGGCGGATAAGGGCATATATCTATCTCTATCCGCACGGCTCAAATCAATAGTTCAAGTCACACACTCCCATAATCCATCCATTTTCTCTTCGGAGAATTCACTTCAACTATTCGTGTCAAATTCAAATAAAGAATACTATATTGTATAGTTGCTAGTTGAAGGAAAATATCCAAATACATGTCTTATTCTTTTCAATAATCCATATTTGTAGCAATGAAATACTATTGTTCCTCCTCGAGTGATAAATGATTGATTACAAATATCTATGATCTATATTCTCTATAAAGGACCCGAAATACCTTGTTTACGTATCATTAGGAAATGCATTAACATAAATACGGCAGTAAGAAGAGGTAAGACAAAAGTGTGTAAACTATAAAAACGAGTCAAAGTGGATTGTCCCACACTAGCACTTCCGCGTAATAACTCGACCAAAGGAGATCCTATTACAGGAATAGCTTCCGGCACACCTGTTACAATTTTGACTGCCCAATAACCAATTTGGTCCCAAGGTAGGGAATAACCAGTTACCCCAAAGGATGCGGTCAATACAGCCAGAACCACGCCTGTAACCCAAGTAAATTCGCGGGGTTTTTTAAAACCACCAGTGAGATACACACGGAATACGTGCAAGATCATCATTAGGACCATCATACTTGCCGACCATCGATGGACTGATCGGATTAACCAACCAAAGTTAGCTTCAGTCATTATGTATTGAACAGAAGCAAAAGCCTCAGTAACAGTCGGACGGTAGTAAAAGGTCATAGCAAACCCCGTAGCTACTTGTACTAAAAAACAAGTAAGCGTAATTCCTCCTAGACAATAAAATATGTTGACATGAGGAGGAACATATTTACTAGTTATATCGTCTGCAATCGCCTGAATTTCGAGACGTTCTTCGAACCAATCATAGACTTTATTGAGATAGGTAAACCAAAAGTACTCCCCCCCCCTGAGAACCGTATCTGAGAATTTCATCTCGTACAGCTCAAACAAAAAACCCAAATATTGCTTTGGTTGCAAGGGATATGTAATAGAAACTTTGTAATAAAACCTCTCCCACTCTGAGTGAGGATATGAACGAGTAAAAATCCCAAAGCTCTTAGTTGTGGTTATAATGTCAAAATATCAAGTTGGCGCATTCGTCTTTATGTTGATCATTATAGGCCTCTTGAATCTTCTATTTACCTACTTTCTTTGATTTTTTTGTGTGCAATGCCGCTTTATTTTTTTGTGTGCAATGCCGCTTTATTCTTGTTTTCTTTATTATTGATAGGAATTCTCTTGTTAAGACCCTATGAATCGATTAAACCTCCAGATTCATACTCGAACCACGATGATTCAACAAAACTTCAAACTAAGTCCAAAGATTCCCTGAGTAAGAATCGTTCGATCATCACTTATTGAATGAATAGGTATATATAATGACTTAATGACTAAAAATCCAAAGAAAGCTTTGCCCTTTGATCAAAATAAAAAAAGGGAATTTTTTGAAAAAAAAAAAGAAGAAAAATCTTTCGATTTAGAACTTATAACTCTTTGGAAAATTTTGTGGAGTCCGGTCGCGGGGTATGAATATTAAGTATGAATCGTAGTTAATATTTTGTGATCTTTTTCATATATTCCGTGCTCCAGATACTAGGGATGAATATCTGACGAAGTAAAACCATCTCTATCAAGATGACAGACCCATTCTCTGTACTATCAATAGGATCCATTATAACAAGTCACACACTCATATTCCGGAAATACAGAAAGAAATTCTACGATCGAACTACCAATAACACAAAAAATATAACAATACCAAAATTATCTAATGGTAGAAAAATCCGAAACCAAAAAGCTTTCCTTGTATTGAAAAACTAAGAATTCGTGGTTCGTTTGAATCTAATTTAATTCATGGAAATTCCATCCAGTAAAACAGAAGAGTTATAAATTTCCAAAATAATAGATAGGAATACCGCAAATAGAGCCATTGCAACACCCATCAACGGAGTAGTTCCCCATCCGGGAGCTACTTTACCATATTCTGAATTCAATGGTTTCAATAAATCCCCTACAACAGTTCGTCTTGGTCCAGATCTAGAACTCCCCTCAACGGTTTGTGTAGCCATAAATCCTATTTTGTATTCATTGAGATCTGTTGACTTTGTATACCATTCCGTTGTAAATAAACGATCTTATTATATTATAGATCCATTTTGTTCTTGAAATTATATAATAATGGAAACAGCAACCCTAGTCGCCATCTCTATATCTGGGTTACTTGTAAGTTTTACTGGGTATGCCTTATATACTGCTTTTGGGCAACCCTCTCAACAACTAAGAGATCCTTTCGAGGAACACGGGGACTAGTTGAAGCAACAAGCCTCCCAATGTTGGGAGGCTTGTTGCTTCAATTGATATAATGAAAAATCATTTCACCTTTTTAGTTGGAACTTT